ATATATATTGTTTTTTTATTTTATAAACAATATATATAACACAAAATTCTTGTGTGGGTAACTCTTAGTAGGGCTTTTCTTGTTTTCGGGGTTTGGCAAGATATGATGGGTTCGCCTGTGCTAAGGGGGGTAGGGGGGTTTGACGAAAATCCTCCGGGGGGGAAACTTAATATATCTTGGTCTTGTAACAGAATCTTTATGCACCTGATATTAATAAATGCAATTCTTGAGTAATGTCATTTCAACATGCAGGTACTGTTATCATGAAATATTTATGTTCGCCCCTGATTTTTAGATTACCAACACTGGAAATGATGAAGAAAAAGCCCCCAAAAATAAAAAAACCCCATGCCTATAAGTGAACGCCCGGCTTGGTGGGTAACGAGTCGAATGAACCACACCAATAACCTATGTCGGATACAATTCATCATGTGAGTAGTTCGACAAGTATGGCCCTGAAATAGGAACCAAATGCCAGGAATAGATCACTGAGTGCTACCCCCACGATTTGTGCCCCTGATTCTATCATTAAACGTAGGCACCTGAATTGTGCTGGTTGGTCGGTTCTTACTGTGAGTTTATTGGATTTCTACAATATTTATTGATCTTTGCAAGGAAAATTTTCTACTGCAAGGTTGTCTGATTTATGCAATTTCCACATGTCGGAAGGTTACCATTATTGAGGTTTTAATTTATGTCTATGTAAAATAAAAAACGTTTAATGTGAGTTCTAATGCTCTGGTTAGACTACGTTTGATAAAGGATGTATTTGTTAGTACTTCATTATGTACTTAAAGCATAATATGTACATCTTGCCAGAAGGCATGAAATCCCTTTAAAACCCAAATTGTCCCCATGAAGACATATTTGGGTTTTAAAGGTTAATATGTTACATATTCATCCATGCTCGCTAGACATAATGTAATGTATCAGAGGGTAGTTTAATTTAGGATCTTAGCTTTGGGAGCTAAGGGTAAGAGTTAGATTCTCTTCCCTCTGATTGCGCTAGAAAGAATTTTAATCTTCATTCTCCGGTTTACAAGGCCGGTGCTTTAAAATTAAGCTACTAGGGCTTATTATCAGTCAAGTATTTTGTTTTCTACTCAGGCAACCAATGGGTTTAAAATCAGGAATAGGCTAAAGTATAAGACGGAGGCAGTTTGTCCGATGATAATAAACGGGTGTTCTACTGGTATACCTCCAATTCAGGTTAATACTAGCATATCGGCTACTAGGAGTCAAAATAGGATTTGGGAGGCGGGGCGGAAGGTTAGTGCTCGTTGTTTCGAGGTGTGTAGAAAGGGGACTAGTATTAAGACGAGGATTGAGAATAAGAGGGCCAAGACACCTCCAAGTTTATTAGGGATGGAACGAAGAATGGCATATGCAAAGAGGAAATACCATTCAGGTTTAATATGGGGAGGGGTAACTATTGGGTTGGCCGGGGTGAAGTTGTCTGGGTCTCCCAGTACGTTTGGGTAAAATAAAGCAAGGGATGTAAGGGCGGTAAGCATAATAATAAAGCCAAGAAGATCTTTGTAGGAAAAGTAGGGGTGGAAGGGGATTTTGTCTGCGTCGGAGTTTAGACCTGCGGGATTATTGGACCCTGTTTCGTGTAAAAACAATAGGTGAAGTACTGTTGCAGCAAGGACAACAAATGGTAGGAGGAAATGGAATGCGAAAAATCGGGTGAGGGTGGCATTATCTACTGAGAAGCCCCCTCAAATTCATTGTACTAAAGAATTACCTACATAGGGCACAGCAGATAGTAGGTTTGTAATTACTGTTGCTCCTCAAAAAGACATTTGTCCTCAAGGAAGAACGTATCCTACGAAAGCAGTTATCATTACTAGTAGGAAAAGAACGACCCCAATATTTCATGTTTCTTTATAAAGGTATGATCCGTAGTAGAGGCCTCGAGCGATGTGTATATATAGGCAGATGAAGAAAAATGAAGCGCCGTTGGCGTGTAGGTTTCGAATAAGTCAGCCGTAGTTAACATCCCGGCAAATGTGTGCTACTGAAGAGAAGGCTGTTGAAATATCAGAGGTGTAATGCATAGCAAGAAATAGTCCTGTAAGAATTTGGGTAATTAGGCAGAGGCCTAGAAGTGAACCAAAATTTCACATGGCTGAGATGTTTGAGGGGGTAGGGAGGTCGACTAGGGCGTCATTAGCAATTTTTAAAATAGGATGGGTTTTTCGTAGGTTTGCCATTAAAGGTTTCTATAGTTGAATTACAACGATGGTTTTTCGTATCATTGGTCCTGGTTAAAGTCCGGGTGGAAATTATGGAATATTTTTCTCTTTTGTTCATGATATTACTAATTTTAGGGGTGCTAGGGGTTGCTTCAAATCCCGCGCCCTATTTTGCAGCACTTGGGCTAGTATTAGGGGCCGGAGGGGGGTGTGGAATTTTAGCGGGTTGCGGGGGGTCATTTGTTTCGCTGGTACTTTTGTTAATCTATCTAGGGGGGATGTTGGTGGTTTTTGCTTATTCTGCAGCTTTGGCCGCAGAGCCTTATCCTGAGTCTTGAGGGGATTGGTCCGTTGCAGGATATGTTGTTGGGTACGGTTTATTGTGTATTGCGGCGGGGGTTATATGCGTTGGTAAGGAAGGGTGGGGTTCTTTTATAGTGGATGAATTTCACGGCCTTTCGATGCTGCGGGGGGATTTTGGGGGTGTGTCTTATATTTACTATTTGGGTGGAGAAATACTAATGATTTGCGGCTGAGGTCTGTTGCTTACCCTTTTTGTAGTCCTTGAATTGTCTCGTGGTCGGGAGCTAGGAGCCTTACGGGCAATTTAGATAGATAGAACCACTAATGTGGCAATGATCGATGATAAAAGAAAGGCGCTTAGGTAGGTTTTAATTATGCCTTGTTGGGGGTCATTAGTAATTTTAATTATTGAAATTTGGGCTGTGGCTGCTCCTTTTGGGCCTGCTTTTTCAAACCAGGATTGATCTACTGCTTGAGTGGCGGCGGTTTGACCTAAGATTAGTATTGCTTTAGGGAAGGTTCGGTGGACGACTGGGGGGTAGTATCCAAGTATGTTGGAGAAATTATGGGCTTTTATGTTTGGGGTTATTTTTAGTTGTTTATTTGTTAAATTAGCAAGTTCTATGGCCATAATAAGGCCTGCGATAGTAACAAGAAGGGCTGCGAGTTTAAGAAGGGGTGGTATTGTCATGATTTGGGTTTTATTAGGGAGAAAGTTTGAAGTGAGAATAAGCCCGGCAACAATACTTCCTCAAGCAAGACGTTTAATAGGGTTTAATAGAGTGGTGGCATTTTCATTAATGGGAGAGAGGGGAAGAAATCGGGGTTGGCCCATTGATGCAAAGAAGATGACTCGGAAGCTATAGATTGCTGTGAAAGAGGTTGCTAGTAGGGTGAGGGCAAGGGCTCAGGCGTTTAATAGGGATGTGTTTAGGGCTTCAATAATGGCATCTTTCGAGAAAAATCCTGCTAGGAAGGGAGTTCCGGTTAGGGCCAGGCTACCTAGGGTCATACATGAGGAGGTAAAAGGTATTGTTTTGTGGAGGCCCCCTATCTTTCGAATGTCTTGTTCATTATTAAGGCTGTGAATTACTGAGCCTGAGCATAGGAATAGCATAGCTTTAAAAAAGGCGTGGGTACAAATGTGCATAAAGGCCAGCTGAGGTTGGTTGAGCCCAATTGTTACCATTATTAAGCCCAACTGGCTAGATGTTGAAAATGCTACGATTTTCTTAATATCATTTTGTGTTAAAGCACAAGTTGCTGTAAAAAGAGTTGTTAGTGCTCCTAAGCAAAGACAAGTTGTTAATGCTGTTTGATTGTTTTGTATGATTGGGTGAAGGCGGATTAGAAGGAAGATTCCGGCAACAACCATTGTGCTCGAGTGTAATAGGGCAGATACCGGGGTTGGACCTTCTATTGCGGCAGGCAGCCACGGATGAAGCCCAAATTGGGCAGATTTCCCTGTGGCTGCTAGGATTAGTCCCATTAATGGGAGGGTGAGGTCTATGTTTTGGGTCGTGGCAAATACTTGTTGAAGTTCCCAGCTGTTTGTGTTTATCGCTAACCATGCTATGCTTATAATTAGGCCGATGTCTCCTACGCGATTGTAGATAACGGCTTGCAAGGCTGCAGTGTTGGCGTCTGCTCGGCCGTACCATCAGCCGATAAGAAGAAAGGATATAATGCCGACCCCTTCTCACCCAATAAAAAGCTGAAACATATTGTTGGCTGTAACTAGGGTTACTATGGCAATTAGAAATATTAATAAGTACTTGAAGAATCGGTTTATGTTTGGGTCTGTTGATATATATCAGGAAGCGAATTCTAGGATCGATCAGGTTACGTAGAGTGCAATTGGCGTAAAGATAATAGAGAATTGGTCAAATTTAAAGCTTATGTTTAGGTCGAAGGTTATTGTGTTAATCCAAGATCAGTTTGTTGTGATTGTCTCTATTCCTTGGTCGAGAAAGATGCATAGTGGGGCTAGGCTAATGAAGAAGGCAATTTGGACTGCTGTTTTCACTTGGTCCAGGGCTCAGGTCTTTTTCTGGGGTGTGGGGTCTAGGGTTATAATGATTGGAAGGGCGAGGACAATAAGTATAATAATGAGTGTTGAAGAAAATATTAGGCTTGTGTTGTGCATAGTCTATGCTTGGAGTTGCACCAAGAGTTTTTGGTTCCTAAGACCAACGGATGAACTATTATCCTTCAGAGACCAAGGGACCCATGGACTCTAACCGTGGTTCGGAAAAATTAGCACTCTCCCAAAATTACTTTCTCCCTTGGTTAACAAGAAGTTTTTATCTTCTATCTCCAGAATCACAATCTAGAATTTTATTTAAACTATGTTTACATATACATCACCCTCACATAAGTTCGGGTTTCACCATTAGGAGAATAAGGGGTGTGAGGTGTAGGGTAATTAATAGGTGCTCTCGTGTGTGGGAGGGTTCTAGGCCAATAATGTGGTTGGGGGTTGGGCCTCGTTGGGTTATTAAGAATATATATAAGGAATATGCGGCTGTAATTAGAGTCCCTAGACCGGTTAGGATAATTGTAAGACGAGATCAGTTAAATATAGATGTAATAATCATTAGTTCTCCTATTAAGTTAGGCAGAGGGGGAAGAGCTAGGTTTGCTAGCGAAGAAATAAATCATCAGGTTGCTATTAGGGGAAGAAGGGTTTGTAGTCCTCGTGCTAACAAGAGGGTACGACTATGTGTTCGCTCATAATTAGTGTTTGCTATACAGAATAGGGCTGAGGACACGAGTCCGTGGGCAATTATCAGAATAATCGCTCCCGTGAAGCCTCACGGTGTTTGGATTATGATGCCAGCGGCTACGAGGCCTATATGGCTTACTGAGGAGTAGGCAATTATAGACTTTAGATCTGTTTGTCGTATACAAATAGAGCCCGTCATGATGATCCCCCAGAGGGCGAGCACAATAAAAGGGTAGGCTAGTTCTTTGGTTATAGGGGTGAGAACTGTTATAACTCGCATTATCCCATAACCCCCTAGTTTTAGTAAGACTGCGGCAAGGACTATTGATCCGGCAATGGGTGCCTCAACGTGGGCTTTGGGGAGCCATAGGTGGACCCCGTATAATGGTATTTTTACTAGGAAGGCAATTAGGCATGCAGCTCATCAAAATTTTACACCTCAAGAGCTTATGTGGATGTCCGCATGTTGGATAACAAACATAGATAGTGTACCAAGATCCTTTTGTAGGGCTAGGAGGGCAACCAGCAGGGGGAGGGATCCTGCTAGGGTATAAAATAGAAAATACGTGCCCGCATTTAGGCGTTCCGCTTGGTTTCCTCAGCGGGTAATGATGATAAGGGTTGGAATTAGTGTTGCTTCAAATATGATGTAGAACATTATGACTTCTGTTGAGCCGAAAGCTAAGATCAGAAAAATCTGTAAGGATGTTAGTAGTATAATAAATGTTCGTTGTCGGTTGATTGGCTCGGCTGATATGTGATTTTGGCTGGCAATAATTATAAGTGGAAGTAGCCAACAAGACAGAATAAGCAGGGGAGTAGATAAAGGGTCGGTTGCTAAATATAGGTTGGATGTAGACCATCCAACTTCTGATTCCCATTTCATTCAAGTAAGGCTAATAAGTGCGATTATAAGGCCTTGTGACGAGGTGGTAATTCAAAGCCATTTTTTATTTACCAATCAGGTTGTGGGGATCATTATAATTGTTGGGATTAAAATTTTTAGCATTGTAAGAGGTTTAGGGCTTTTAAATGGTCCGTTCCGTGGGTTCGAGAAGTGGCTACCAGTAATGCTAGGCCTGCACTTGCCTCGCAGGCAGAAAATGCTAGTAGTATCATTGGCGTTGGTGAGAAGACACTTGAGTCTATTTGAATTGATCATAGGGCCATAGCTACATATAGGGATAATATTATGGCTTCTAAACATAGGAGTGCAGATAAGAGGTGTTTACGGTGAAAGGCAAGTCCGGATAGCCCAAGGATGAATGCAGTGGTGAATGAGAAATGGATTGGGGTCATAAGATGGCCATGGGCTTGATCCACGATTTGCTGAGCCGAAATCAGCGGTCTTTTCTTAGACTAGCCACCTATTCGGCCCACTCTAAGCCTCCTTGGGCTCATTCGTAGGCTAGGCCAATGGTTAATAAAACAATAATTAGTGTTGCTCAAAACAGGGTCTGGGTGGTGGTTGTTAGTTGGTTTCCTCATGGCAGGGGGAGTAGTAAGGCGATTTCTAGGTCGAATAGCAAAAAGAGGATTGCCACCAGGAAGAAGCGTATTGAGAAAGGTAGGCGGGCAGACCCTAGGGGATCAAACCCACACTCGTAGGGTGAGAGTTTTTCTGAGTCTGGGTTTATTTGTGGAAGTCAAAAGGACACGAAGATTAAGACGCATGACAGGGCCGTTGTAATTATAAAAATTGAAATAATTGGATTCATTATCTTTCCCTGGATTTTAACCAGGATTAAATAATTGGAAGTCACTTGTATTGGTTTAATACTAGAAAGATTATGAGCCTCATCAGTAGATTGAGATATAAAGGAATAGTCATACTACATCAACGAAGTGTCAGTATCATGCTGCGGCTTCAAATCCGAAATGGTGTTCTGATGTAAAGTGGTATTTAACTTGGCGTAGAAGGCATACAGCTAGAAATGTCGAGCCAATAATCACATGTAGTCCGTGAAATCCTGTCGCTACGAAAAATGTTGAGCCATAGACTCCGTCGGCAATTGTAAAAGGTGCTTCATAATATTCCATGGCTTGTAGTAAGGTGAAGTAAAACCCTAGAAGAATCGTAAGGGTAAGAGATTGAATTGCCTGTTTTCGTTCACCCTCTATAATGCTGTGATGGGCTCATGTGACTGTGACACCGGAGGCTAGTAGTACGGCGGTATTCAGTAGTGGGACTTCGAATGGGTCTAAAGTAATAATTCCGGTAGGGGGTCAGCAGGCGCCTAGTTCTGGTGTAGGGGCTAGGCTGGAGTGGTAGAATGCCCAGAAAAAGCCTAAAAAGAAGAAAACTTCTGAGGTGATGAATAAGATCATCCCATACCGTAAACCTTTTTGAACAGGGGGAGTATGATGTCCTTGGAAGGTCCCTTCTCGTACAATATCTCGTCATCATTGGTATATTGTGAGTAGCAGGAGTAATATTCCTAACGTGATCAGGGTTAGAGATTGAAAGTGAAATCATATGGCGGTTCCAGAGGTAACTAATAGGGCAGCAACTGCCCCTGTTAAAGGCCATGGGCTTGGGTCAACTATGTGATATGCGTGTGCTTGGTGTGCCATTATACGTTTTCTTGAAGGTAGAGGCTTAGAAGAAGAACGAATACGTATGCCTGAATTATGGCAACGGCTACTTCTAGAAGGGTAAGTAGAAAGAGTACTAGGGCTGTAAGAATTGCTACGGTTGGTATCAATGGAAGTAGGACAAAGACGGCAGTGGCGATGAGTTGAATCAGAAGGTGGCCTGCTGTTAGGTTTGCGGTGAGCCGAACGCCTAGTGCGAGTGGGCGGATAAATAGGCTAATTGTTTCGATAATAATAAGTACTGGAATTAATGGAACAGGCGTTCCTTCGGGTAATAGGTGCCCAAGGGCGACCGTTGGTTGATTTCGTATCCCAATAATTACTGTTGCTAACCATAAAGGTACTGCGAATGCCATGTTTAGTGATAGTTGGGTGGTGGGGGTAAATGTATATGGGAGAAGACCTAGTAGGTTTATTGAAATTAAAAACAACATTAGGGAAGCAAAGAGTGTTGCTCACTTGTGGCCGGCTGGGCTTAGAGGCATAAAGATTTGGTGGGTAAATAGACCAATAAATCAGCCTTGAAGTGTTAGAAGTCGATTATTGAGCCATCGAGGGGTACAAGTTGGAAAGAGTATTCAGGGTAGTAGAAGGGCGAGGCCTATAAGTGGGATGCCTATAAGTGTGGGGCTTATGAATTGGTCGAAGAAGTTTAATGCCATGGTCAATTTCAAGGGTTTGTGGTTGTAGTTTCTGTGGTTCGGGGGTTTGGTTCGTTATTGAAAACATGAGATATAACTTTAGTAGGGGCAATAAAAATGAATACTAATCAAGAGAATGCTAGGATTATAAATCAGGGGCTTGGGTTTAATTGGGGCATGTCACTAAGGGTGGTCGGAAGCACCAATCTTTAGCTTAAAAGGCTAACGCTAGGTCCTGTTTAGCTTCTTAGTGAGGCGTCTTCAAGTATTGTAGATGATCAGGCTTCAAAGTGGTGTAGAGGGACTGTTTCTACTACAATTGGTATAAAGCTATGGTTTGCACCACAGATCTCGGAGCATTGTCCGTAGTAAACTCCGGGTCGGGCAGCAATGAATGCTGTTTGGTTAAGTCGTCCTGGCACTGCGTCCATTTTAACGCCTAGGGCGGGGACTGCTCATGAGTGAAGTACGTCTTCCGCTGTAACTAGGACTCGCACAGGGGATTCTATCGGAACCACTATTCGGTGGTCTGTTTCCAATAGGCGGAATTGTCCGGGTGTCAGGTCTTGGGTGGGGATTATGTATGAATCAAAACACAGGTCTTCGTAGTCAGTATATTCGTAGCTTCAATATCATTGATGTCCAATGGCTTTAATGGTGAGGTGTGGGTCATTAATTTCGTCCATTAGATAGAGAATTCGTAGTGATGGGAGTGCAATTAGGATTAAAATAACTGCAGGTAGAACTGTTCAAACGATTTCAATCTCTTGTGAGTCTAGAATATATGTGTCTGTTAGTGTAGTTGTAACTATGGCTACAATAATATAAAGGACCAGGGTGCTAATTAAGAATACAATTATTAGTGCGTGATCATGAAAGTGAAGTAATTCTTCTATTACAGGAGATGCTGCGTCTTGGAAACCTAGCTGAGCGGGGTATGCCATTAAGATGCGCGGGGCTCTAACCCACAATTCCGCCTTGACAAGGCGGTGTAATTTTTGTTACTAGCACCTTATAGAAAGAGAGTGGCAGAGTGGTGATGTGGTCGGCTTGAAACCGTCTTATGGGGGTTCGATTCCTTCCTTTCTTGGATACTTAACTACTTTACCGTATAGGGGGTTGGTGTCTCAAAATTTATAGTCTCATGCTGGGTGAACACGAACATATCCTGGCTCTTCGAATGTATGATAAGGAGGAGGACATCCGTGTAGTCATTCAACGTTTGTCGGGGTAAGTTCTACTCATTTGACAGTTCGTTTTGAGGCAAAGGCTTCCCACAGAATAAAGAGGAAGAGGATTACCGCTGTGAGAGAAACTAGAGAGCCAATAGAAGAGATTGTGTTTCACAGTGTATAGGCATCAGGGTAATCTGAGTAACGTCGGGGCATCCCTGCTAGACCTAAAAAGTGTTGAGGAAAGAAGGTTAGGTTTACACCAATGAATATGATTCCAAAGTGGATTTTAGTTCAGGTGTCGTGAAGGGTGTACCCTGTAAATAGGGGAAATCAGTGAACGAACCCCCCTATAATTGCAAATACTGCACCCATCGAGAGGACATAGTGGAAGTGTGCTACTACGTAGTAGGTGTCATGAAGAACAATATCAATTGATGAGTTGGCTAGGACAATACCTGTAAGGCCTCCGACTGTAAAAAGGAAAATAAAGCCCAGGGCCCACAATAAAGGTGTTTCTCATTTGATTTGTCCCCCATGAAGGGTAGCAAGTCAGCTAAAAACTTTCACACCTGTCGGAATTGCAATAATTATTGTAGCAGAGGTAAAGTAAGCACGGGTGTCTACGTCCATACCTACTGTAAACATATGATGTGCTCATACGATGAATCCTAGTAGTCCAATCGCTATTATTGCCCAAACTATTCCCATATACCCAAAAGGTTGTGGTTTACCTGCATAGTATGCGACAATGTGAGAAATTATTCCGAAGCCGGGCAAAATTAGAATATAAACTTCGGGGTGGCCAAAGAATCAGAACAGGTGTTGGTAAAGAATTGGGTCACCTCCTCCAGCGGGATCAAAGAAGGTTGTATTAAGATTTCGGTCGGTTAAGAGCATTGTAATACCGGCTGCTAATACCGGGAGAGAAAGTAAAAGAAGAACTGCGGTAACTAATACAGCCCAAACAAATAAAGGCGTTTGGTATTGCGTAATAGCAGGGGGTTTTATGTTAATGATAGTTGTAATAAAGTTGATTGCCCCTAGGATTGATGAAACCCCAGCTAAATGAAGGGAAAAAATAGTTAGATCGACAGATGCTCCAGCGTGAGCCAGGTTCCCCGCGAGAGGGGGGTAGACAGTTCATCCGGTGCCAGCCCCTGCTTCTACCCCAGAGGAGGCGAGGAGTAATAGGAAAGATGGGGGTAGTAACCAGAAGCTTATGTTATTTATTCGGGGAAAAGCCATATCAGGGGCCCCAATCATAAGAGGAATGAGTCAGTTTCCGAAACCCCCAATTATAATTGGCATTACTATAAAGAAAATTATCACGAAGGCATGTGCTGTTACGATTACATTATAAATTTGGTCGTCACCTAAAAGAGCCCCGGGCTGGCTTAGCTCAGCTCGGATAAGTAGGCTTAAGGCGGTGCCGACCATTCCGGCTCAGGCACCAAATACTAAATATAGGGTGCCGATGTCTTTATGGTTGGTAGAGAAAAATCAACGGGTGATTGCCACAGGTAAGATGGCCGAGTGTTTAGGCGGTGGGCTGTAGTCCCATATACAGAGGTTTAACTCCTTTTCTTATCAAGCTTTGTGGTGTAGTGGCACGCCAGACTGCAAACCTGGTGGCGCAGAGTAACTCCTGCCAGAGCTTCCCCCTCCCCCGGAGACGGGGGAAGTAGACGGATGCCTGCTGGTTTTGGCGCCTAGCTGTTAACTAGGCTTTTGAGGGATCGAGGCCCTCCTGTCTATTAAGGCCTTAGCTTAATTAAAGCGTCTGATTTGCATTCAGTTAATGTGGGATAGAGTCCCGCAGGTCTTAACAGAGACTGGGAGGGTTCCACTCCCGCTTAAGGCTTTGAAGGCCTTCGGTCTAGCTATCCTAAGTCTCTATGTTAATAGCGCTACGGCGGCGGGGGTAATGGGAAGCATCGCAATTGAGGCCACTGCTATCAGTGAGAGGGGGGCCTTAACTGTTGCTTTAAGGCGCCATGGGGTTTTGTTATTATTTGTGTTGGGGACGGATGTTAAAGTTATGCTATAGCAGAGGCGAAGATAGAAGAAAAGGCTCAATAGTGCTGACAGGGCTATAATTGTGGCGGTTACAGGGAGGTCTTGTTTTGTCAATTCCTGAAGAATTATTCATTTTGGTATGAAGCCTGTGAGAGGGGGCAGGCCTCCTAGGGATAAGAGGGTAATCATAGTAATGGTAATAATAGCGGGGGCTTTTGACCACATTGTTGAAAGAGCATTAATGCTTGTTGCTGACACTATATTTAGGGCCATAAATGTTGCTGAGGTTATGATAATATAAATTAGCAGGCTCAGAATCATTAACTCGGGGAAATATTTTAGTACAATTATCATTCATCCTATGTGAGCAATTGAGGAGTATGCTAGAATTTTACGCAGTTGCGTTTGGTTTAGGCCCCCTCAGCCCCCTACTAGGGCTGAGGTAAGGCCTATTAGTAGAAGGACTGTAGGGTTAACATTGGGCGCTAGTTGATAAATTAAAATTATTGGGGCAAGCTTCTGCCATGTTGATAGGATCAGGCCTGTTGTGAGGCTTAAGCCCTGAAGAACCTCTGGCAGTCAAAGATGGGTGGGGGCGAGCCCAATTTTTATGCCCAGGGATACTATTGTTACTGCGCTTGTCATGGGATGAGATAGTTGTTGAATGTGTCATTCTCCTGTTAGTCAAGCGTTTGATGTGGTTGCAAATAAGATCACTGCAGCCGCGGCGGCCTGTGCTAGAAAATACTTTGTTGTGGCTTCAACAGCCCGGGGGTGGTGGTGTTGTGTTATTAGGGGAATAATGGCGAGAGTATTAATTTCTAATCCTATTCATGCTAATAGTCAATGAGAGCTGGCAAATGTAATAGTGGTCCCTAGTCCTAGGCTTGCAATAAGAATAAATATTACTCATGGGTTCATTAGTAAAAGAAGGATTTTAACCAACATGTTCGGGGTATGGGCCCGAGAGCTTAATTAGCTGATTTTACTAGGAGGTAGTATAATGGAAGCACAAAGAGTTTTGATCTCTTAGGTATGGGTTCGATTCCCCTTCTCCTAAGGAAGTGGGAGGGCTTTAACCTTCATGATCCACTCTATCAAAGTGGCCCTTTAGTTTCAGGCACACTTCCTTTAAAGTTGTGGGGGAAGCCCTGCTAGTGCAATTGGTAGGGCTATATTTCACATTAATAGTGCTAGTGCTAAGGGGAGGAAATTTTTTCATACGAGGTGTATGAGTTGGTCATATCGGAACCGCGGGTAGGAGGCTCGCACTCAGAGAAATATAACTGATAGAAGAGCAGCTTTGAGTATCAAATTGACGGTTGTTAATTCTGGTACTAGAGGGTTGTGCATTGCCCCTAGGAATAAGATTGTGGACAGGGTGTTTATTAAAAGAATATTTGAGTATTCGGCAAGGAAGAACAGGGCGAAGGGGCCGCCTGCGTATTCTACGTTGAACCCAGAAACGAGTTCTGATTCACCCTCTGTTAGGTCAAAGGGGGCTCGGTTGGTCTCTGCTAGGGTTGAAACATATCATATGGCAGCCAGAGGCCATTCGGGGGCCAGAAGTCAAATAGCTTCTTGGGCGGTATTAAACATTGTTAGGTTGAATCCTCCGGCCATGATGACCACGGAGAGAAGAATTAGTCCGAGGCTGACTTCATAGGAAATTGTTTGGGCAACGGCCCGTAGGGCTCCAATCAATGCATATTTTGAATTTGAGGCCCAACCCGAGCCTAAGATTGAGTAGACGGCAAGACTGGAGAGAGCTAGCACAAAAAGTATTCCTAAGTTTAAGGTAATGACGGGGTACGGCATGGGGATGGGTGCTCATATTATTAGAGCAAGGGTAAGTGCTAAGGTTGGGGTTGCTAAGAACAGGAAGGGTGAGGAGGTAGATGGGCGAATGGGTTCTTTAATAAATAATTTAACCCCATCAGCAATAGGCTGTAGTAATCCGTAAGGACCAACTACGTTCGGCCCTTTTCGTAGTTGTATATAGCCTAAGACTTTTCGTTCTAACAGGGTTAGGAAGGCCACGGCTAGCAGCACGGGTACAATATATGCTAGGGGGTTGATGATGTGGGTCATGATTAAATTCATAGCTGAAGGAGAGGATTTGAACCTCCGGTAGAAAGGGCTTAGGCCTTTTGCAATTACCAGGCTCTGCCACCTTAGCATGCCATTATCTTTGGCAGTTGTGTCTTCCCCATTATCTGCTTTATATGGTTTCAGCGGGTTGGGGTAGGGCTTGTGTTTTTGTAGGCCCTCCTACTCCGGTCCTTTCGTACTAGGGGTAGGTTAGATCATAGATAGAAACCGACCTGGATTACTCCGGTCTGAACTCAGATCACGTAGGACTATTAATCGTTGAACAAACGAACCCTTAATAGCGGCTGCACCATTAGGATGTCCTGATCCAACATCGAGGTCGTAAACCCCCTCGTCGATATGGACTCTGGGAGGGAATTGCGCTGTTATCCCTAGGGTAACTTCGTTCGTTGATCAGGCTTGGCCTGGGTCATGCTTAGTCAGAATTTCTGATACCTAGACTTGTTTGTCTTAGTTTAAGGGTTTTCCCGTTCTACATGGAGGCTTTTCTATCCTCCACGGTCGCCCCAACCGAAGGCATGTTGATCATAAGCGTTTATTTTCCCGGTTCTTAATAAAAGAGAGGGCTGGGTGTACATGATCATTTGCCTAAAGCTCCATAGGGTCTTCTCGTCTTATGTTGCTATGCCCGCTTCTGCACGGGCAGATCAGTTTCATTGACCGGGGAAAGGAGACAGTTAAGTCCTCGTTATGCCATTCATACAGGTCTCCATTTAAAAGACAAGTGATTACGCTACCTTCGCGCGGTTAGGATACCGCGGCCGTTAAACACTGCTGTCACAGGGCAGGCGGGACCTCTAATACTTCATTGTTAGCAAGAGGCGATGTTTTTGGTAAACAGGCGGGACTTTTCTTTGCCGAGTTCCTTCTTTTCCTTTTAGTCTTTCCCAGGCGCACACCTGTGTCGGGGTGACGGTTATCTTGGCATGGGGTTCTTGTATATTCTTTTTCCTTTGCCGTCCCTTCTTTTGGGTCCGTTAGTTATCAGCGGTTGGTCCTGTCTGACTCACAATTGTGCGGGGAGAGGAGCATGGTCCTCTTATTACTAGTTCTAGCATTGTCCTCTCCATGACTTCATGGGGGGGCTCAGTATTTCTTGGGGGGTGGGGTTTTGGTGTTTTACATTCTTGGTTAAAATATGCTTGAGCTTTAACGCTATCTTCACAGGTGGCTGCTTTTAGGCCCACTGGGGTAGTTACCTTGGGTCTTATCCTTTGCCTCCCTAATAAGGTTGTATCCTTTTTCAAAAGGGCTGTACCCCTTTTGACTAACTGCTGTGTCTTACTTTTTCCTTTTTACATAGATTCAGAAGTCCACGGCGCTGAACTTATATTCATTTTCTGAGCAACCAGCTATCACCAGGTTCGGTAGGCTTATCACTTCTACTCGGGAGTCATTCCACTCTTTTGCTACAGAGACGGGTTCGCCCCATTGGGCTGCTCCGGAGTAGCTCTCCTGGTTTCGGGGGGTCAAACTTAAGTCCTCTTTGCTTGGGCTTTCTTGCTAGATCATGATGCAAAAGGTACGAGTATTAGTCTCTGCTTTTCTCTGCTTTGTTGGGTTATTTCACTTCTTTTTCAGCTTTCCCTTGCGGTACTTTTTCTATTGCTCTGGGAACCTTTTCTATCACCTATACTTGGGGGGTAGAATGTTTTAATGTTGGGTTATAGGTTTGTTATTTATATATTCAATTTATGGTTGTGTTCAGGCTAGCTGTATGGCTTAGGACGACTCGATTTGCACGAGTGTCTTCTCAGTGTAAGGGAGGCGCATTTCTATTTAGCTACGTCCTAATTCTTCCAAGTGCACCTTCCAGTACACTTACCATGTTACGACTTGCCTCCTCTCTATTGGTCTAAAGTTTTATATATTGGCATTTCGTTTTTCGAGGAGAGTGACGGGCGGTGTGTACGCGCCTCAGGGCCGGTTTCAAAAGAGCTCTCTTGTTTCTTTTTACTGCTAAATCCACCTTCGGTCGCACACATTTCATTGTGCTCTTCGTGATGTTCTGTTACCAGAAAATGTAGCCCATCTCTTCCCCCTCCATTCGCTACACCTCGACCTGACGTGTTGGGTATTGCCCATTTTGCTTACTGTAATTCTTTCAAAAGGTAAACTGGCGACGGCGGTATATAGGCGGGATTGGCAAGGAGGGGTGAGGTTAAACGGGGATCATCGGTTATAGGACAGGCTCCTCTAGGTGGGTTTGAGGCACCGCCAAGTCCCTTGGGTTTTAAGCTATGGCTCGTAGTCCCCTGGCGGGTGAAGTTTGTAGGTTTGTCACCTTAGTTTAAGGCCAAGCATAGTGGGGTATCTAATCCCAGTTTGTATCTTGGCTGTCGTGAGTTCAAGATTATTTTATTAGAACCACCTTCGTCGTTGGTCTTCGTGACCCCCATGGCGTATGACAGCATAAGGGGTGTTTGGCTCTAGTCTGTTTTATCTCTAATCACACTTTACGCCGTGATGTGTCAATTCGGGCCTCTCGTGTAACCGCGGTTGCTGGCACGAGTTTTACCGGCCCTGTTAACCCTAACTAAGTCAAGCTTTCGCTTATGGCTTAATGTTTGTCACTGCTGCGTTCCCTTGGGGGTGTGGCTAAGCAAGGCGTTTTGGGCTACAGATGTGTGCCTGATGCCTGCTCCTTTTTTCCTGTCGGGGGGAAAGGGCATTCTCACAGGGGTGCGGGTACTTGCATGTGTAAGTTGGGTTACAACTGACGTTAAAGTCAGGACCAGGCTTTTTTGTTATTGGGACTTTTCACGGTCCATCTTGGCATCTTCAGTGCCATGCTTTGGTTTAAGCTACATTAAC